AATTCAATAGATTTAAAACTTATTGTTAGGTAAATAAATTACCAAATGTTTTTCTAGAATGTCCAATATCTGTTTTATATCTTCTATGCAAACATGTTCAATTTTCATAAGATCTTCCTGGCTGTTATTCAAAAGGTCCAATAATGTATATATATTGGCCCTTTTGAGGCAATTATAGATCCTTGGGGGCAATTCTGATTGGTCAATAAAAATCGATTTTAATGTTATTTCTTTTTTGTTTTTTTTGAGCTTAGTCAATTTATCATGAAAGATAAAAGGCAATAACGGAACCGTGTGTTGATTGTTCTCGAAATTTGAATTTTCTTCGTCCATATGTAAAAAGGGAATAAAAAAATCAATCAAATTACGAGAGGCTTCAAGAAGTGCTTCTTTCGGAGTTAAACTTCCGTTTGTCCATATTTCGAGAAAAAGTATCTCTTGCTTTTCATTCCCATTGCCATAAGAATGAATACTATGATTTGCATTTCGAACAGGCATGAATACAGCATCTATAGGATAACTTCCATCTTGAAAGTTCTGTGGCATGTTTTTAAGATATCCTCGATTTCTCTCGATTTCTAATCCAATACACAAATCAATTGGTTCCATCAGGCTAGCTATATATTGCGCATTATCAACGATTTCGACATAAGGTGGTAACACGATATCTTGAGCAGTTACATATTTAGGACCTCTGACACAAATAGATGCGTTGCAGGTTCCATATAGATTACTTCTGAATACAATTTCTTTCAAATTCATTAAGATTTCATGGACCGATTCTTGAATACCCGCTATGATAGAATATTCATGTGAGACTTTCTCAGATTTTACACGTGTGATACATGTTCCTTCTATTTCTCCAAGTAAAGCTCGTCGTATCGCAATGCCTATTGTGTCGGCTTGACCTTTTATAAGTGGAGACAGAATAAACCGTCCATAATAAAGACGTTTACTATCTGTTCTTGATTCAACACACTTCCACTGTAGTGTCCGAGTAGATACTGTTATTTTCTCTCGAACCATAGCAATAATATTGGATTAGATCATTGAATCATTTATTTCTCTTGTTTTTCTTGAAAATTATTCAATCGGCATTTCTACACACGCCTTTTTTTTGGAGGTCTACAGCCATTATGTGGCATAGGGGTTACATCTCGTACGAAAGTTAATAATATACCACTTCTACGAATAGCGCGGAGCGCTGCGTCCCTTCCGAGACCGGGACCTTTTATCATGACTTCTGCTCGTTGCATACCTTGATCCACTGCCGTACGAATAGCATTTGCTGTTGCGGTTTGAGCAGCAAACGGTGTCCCTCTTCTCGTACCCTTGAATCCACAAGCCCCGGCAGAGGACCAAGAAAACACCCGTCCCCGTACATCTGTAACAGCGACAATAGTATTATGGAAGCTTGCTTGAACATGAATAACTCCTTTTGGTATTCTACGCGTACTCTTAACCGAACTAATGCGTCCATTCTTACGTGAACCAATTCTGGGTATAGCTTTTGGCATATTTTATCATTTCATAAATATGAGTCAGAGATATATGGATATATCCATTTCATGTTAAAAGAGATTCCTTATTTAATTTATGTATGTATCCGGTTTCTTTAGCGAGTCTGATTATCCCTGCCTTTGTTTATGTCTCGGGTTAGAACAAATTACTATAATTCGCCCCCGCCTACGGATTAGCCGGCATTTTTCACAAATTTTACGAACAGAAGCTCTTATTTTCATATTGGTTATTCCTTGTCTTAAATCTGAATCTATTTCTTGGAAGAAAATAAGTTTCTTGAGATTGTGTGCATCTTGCATCATATTCTCACGAAAGGAATGTTCAAGTTAAAAAACCGATTAATCCTTCGAATCCTTCTTGTTTCGGAGTCAATAAATTATGCGTCCCCCGGTTGAATCATAACGACTTACTTCAATTTTGACTCTATTTCCTGGTAGTATCCGTAAAAAACTACGTCGAATCTTTCCTGAAACAGAACCTAGAATCAGATCTTCAGTATCTAAAATCTAAACGAACCCAGAACATGCCGTTGAGAGGCGATTCGGTGATTAAACCTTCATGAATCCATTTTGGTTCTTTCAGTACAGGTAAAACCCCCTTGAAGTATCAACTAATGGAGGAGGAACAATATTGGACAACTCGTCTCTTTTCTTTTTTTTTACAATTACAAATAGTAAGTTTTAGATCCAATTTGTATAGTAAATTTTTATATTAGTATATTATAAGGATTACCATATATAACACAAAATTTCTCCGCCGATTCCTTCGAGCCGAGCCCTCCGGTCTGTCATTATACCTCGAGAAGTAGAAACAATTACAATCCCCATCCCGCCTAAAATTCGAGGAATTCGTTGAGAGTTAGAATAAATTCGTAGACCGGGTCGACTGATACGTTTTAAATTTAAAATATTTCTATAGGGCCTTTTTGTAGTCCTTCTGTGTTGTAATGTTAAAACCAAAAAATTTTTGTTGTTTTCTCGATGTGTTCTCACGTTTTCGATAAAACCTTCTTGTAAAAGTATTTTAACAATATTTTCCGTAATATTGGTAAATATTATTCGAACCACTCTTTTTTTATCCCTATCGGCATTTCGTATAGAGGTTATTATCTCAGCAATAGTATCCCTACCCATGGTAAGCTAAAGTTATTATTGAATCCAAATTTGATATAATCAACATGTTTTTTTACGTATTTTTTTTTTCTAAATATGACTAATCACTAACGGTATATACGTGAGATACAATCTTATTTCTTTCAAATACTCCAACTATGCACGATCTCGGTTTATAATACCTCGGGAGCTAATGAAACTATTTTAGTAAAATTTAATTGTCTCAACTCCCGGGCGATCGCCCCAAAAATTCGAGTTCCTTTTGGATTTCCTTCTTGATCAATAACAACCGCAGCGTTGTCATCATATCGTATTATCATACCGTTGTCACGTTTGAGCTCTTTACAGGTACGTACAATTACAGCTCGTACCACTTCTGATCTTTTTAGGGGCATATTTGGTACTGCTTCTTTGATCACAGCAACAATAACATCACCAATATGAGCATATCGACGGTTGCTAGCTCCTATGATTCGAATACACATCAATTCTCGAGCCCCGCTGTTATCTGCTACATTTAAATGGGTCTGAGGTTGAATCATATCATTTTGTAATCTGTTCTTTCAATGCAAAGGACGAAGAAAAAAAAGAAATATTCCTTATCTAAAATAAAAAATTTGCAATTTTCCAAGACCCCCCTTTGGTTCTACTTTTTTATCCTTTATCCCGAAATAATGAATTGAGTCCGTAGAGGCATTTTGGATGCTGCTATTGCAATTGCCCCTCTAGCTATATTTTCTGTTACTCCGGTCATTTCATAAAGTATTCGACCTGGTTTAACAACAGCTACCCAATATTCGGGGGATCCTTTCCCCGACCCCATACGCGTTTCGGCAGGTCTTACTGTAACTGGTTTGTCTGGAAATATCCGTACCCATATTTTGCCACCACGACGTACATTTCGTGTCATTGCTCGTCGACCCGCTTCTATTTGTCTCGATGTGATCCAAGCGGGTTCAAGTGCCTGAAGAGCATATTTACCGAAACATATACGATTCCCTCGATAAGATATTCCTTTCATTCTTCCTCGGTGTTGTTTACGAAATCTGGTTCTTTTGGGGTTATAGTTGATGGTTGTTTCTGAATTCCATCTCTACTACAGAACCATACATGAGAATTTATTCTCATATGGCTACTCGCGATTTCATTTTATTTTAATTTCATTTTAATTACTAAAATAAATATATATATATATTTATTTAATATTTTTTTTTACTATTTTATAGTCAATCTTGGTATTCTTTGAGAAATCTAATATTTGTGTATCTGGTTTGAATAGATAACTAACCATTTTCTATTGTATAAATCATAGCATAGGATTCTTTTTTATAATTTTTTTTATTTTATTGTTTAATTATTGTTTAAATTTAGCAATCCACGTTTTCGCGGGCGAATATTTACTCTTCTATTTCAATTTTAGAGTTGTCTATTGATTTCTCAGACTAGATAAATTGATTTCCGGCTCGTTCCGCCATCCCAACCAGTGAATCATTAAGATTCATTTTTAATAAAATAAAATCTTTTACATTCACAGCTTACATCGTTCCCATCACTTCTTCCTTAATGGTTAGGTTCTAATTTTACAATGGAGCTCATAATGAAATTTGTTCTCGAGTCAACTTTCTCAGTCTTTATTGGCCCCAAGCTCTTGATTTTTTTGTTTTGTTATATTAATCCTAGTAAAAGGAGTCGTTTTATTTTACTTATGAATTATGGATGGATGAATTCGTATTGATGCTTTTATTACACTGCCTTTTATTAAAAGCTTTTATAAAATTATAAGTTTTTATAAAATTACTCATAAACCCTACATATTGGAAGTCTATATCATTGATATTGATTTTTTCTCTCTTTCTCTCAGCCTTCCGTTTACCCACATATTGATTCTCTATTTTGCTTTACAACTTAAATCCTATTGATTGTTTTTTTTTTGACAAAAAAATTCAGTTGCTACAAAGATATGACCGATTTATCACATCTTGACTGGTTCTTTAGCTTTAGATCGAGATAATGTGAAGTGATGAGTTGGTTATTAGTTCTAGAGTTATTAAGTTCCTATTATTATGGGGCTGGTTTGTTGAATTCTATTTGTTGAATTCTAACCCTAAAAACCAACGAGTCACACACTAAGCATAGCAATTTTATCAAACGGTCAATCGAATTTTTATTTAACCTTATAGAATTCAAATTAGAATTGCTAGTTTTGAGAAAAAGAATGAATGGGTTTAGCTTTCTAGATAGAAGTAAAAGAAAACGAAAAGTTTATTATTCCCCGTCTATAAATATCCAAATTTTGATGCCCAATATACCATAGATAGTTCGAACTGTATAGGAACAATAATCAATTTTAGCTTGAATGGTTTGTAG